AATAAATCCCCCACAGCAGTTCGTCTTGGACCAGATCTAGAACTACCCTCCACGTTTTGTGTAGCCATAAATCCTATTTGTATTAATTGAGATCTGTTGACTTTGTATACCATTCCGTTGTAAATAAATGATCTTATCATAGATCCATTGTGGTCTTGAAATTCAATTATATAATAATGGAAACAGCAACTCTAGTCGCCATCTTTATATCTGGTTTACTTGTAAGTTTTACTGGGTATGCCTTATATACTGCTTTTGGGCAACCCTCTCAACAACTAAGAGATCCATTCGAGGAACACGGGGACTAGTTGAAGTAAAGAGCCTCCCAATATTGGGAGGCTCTTTACTTCAATTAAGACAACGATAAATCATTTTATCTTTTTAGTTGGAACTTTAGGTGGTTCTCGAAAAAAGATAGCGAAAAAAATGATTCCTAAGGTTGAGACTAAAAGGAATGTATAAACCAATGCTTCCATAAACAAAAAATTCAATCGTGGTTGACAATTATAGCTTCCGTACCTATTTATTTTTTTGGGGGAGCGTCTCCCGGATAAAAAAAGAACAAGATTCAAGGAAAGGGCGGCAATTCAAATTCAGATATCTCCAGTACCTTAATGTCAAATTACAAAAATCAAATAGAATAGAGGCGAAAAACGTAAGAGATATCAAATATTGTATCAGACTACCTGTCTTCTTGTAGTTGGATCTCCAATTTTTTGGAATGCTCCAAATTCCACTTGAACGTCTAAATCGGGATCAATACCAGCAAAAACATCTCTGAACAAAGTTCGAGCACCATGCCAAATGTGTCCGAAGAAAAAGAGCAGAGCGAACGAAGCATGTCCAAAAGTAAACCAACCCCTTGGACTGCTACGAAAAACGCCATCGGATTTCAAAGTAGCACGATCTAATTCAAAAATTTCGCCCAATTGAGCACGTCTAGCATATTTTTTCACAGTAGCAGGATCACTATAACTGACTCCATTTAGTTCGCCACCATAGAACTCAACGGTTACACCTACTTGTTCGACACTATACTTTGACTCTGCCCTTCGAAAAGGAACATCGGCTCTAACAATTCCATCTCCGTCTACCAAAACAACTGGAAATGTTTCAAAAAAAGTAGGCATACGACGTACAAAAAGTTCACGCCCTTCTTTATCTCTAAAGATAGGATGTCCCAACCACCCAACAGCTATTCCATCTCCGTTGTCCATTGAGCCTGCTCTGAATAATCCACCTTTTGCGGGATTATTACCGATATAATCATAAAAAGCTAATTTTTCAGGAATTTTAGACCAAGCTTCGGACAAACTTTGATTTTCGGCCAGCCCAGCGCTAACTCTTCGATATATTTCTTGCTGAAAGTATCCTTGATCCCATTGATAACGAGTGGGACCAAATAATTCAATCGGAGTAGTTGCTGAACCATACCACATAGTTCCAGCAACAACAAAAGCTGCAAAAAAGACAGCAGCGATACTACTGGAAAGGACAGTTTCAATATTTCCCATACGTAATCCTTTGTATAAACGTTGGGGCGGACGCACACTAAGATGGAATAGTCCCGCTAATATACCCAACGTGCCCGCTGCAATATGATGAGAGGCTATTCCTCCCGGAACAAAAGGATCAAAACCTTCCACACCCCATGCTGGACTTACAGGTTGTACCTTTCCAGTTAGTCCATAAGGATCGGACACCCATATCCCAGGACCATACAACCCAGTTACATGAAAAGCGCCAAACCCAAAGCAAGCCACCCCTGAGAGAAATAAATGAATTCCAAAGATCTTGGGCAAATCCAAAGAAGGTTTTCCTGTACGTTCATCGCAAAATATTTCTAGATCCCAGTACACCCAATGCCAAATAGCTGCCAAGAAGCACAAGCCAGAAAACACAATATGCGCCCCAGCCACGCCTTCATAACTCCAAATACCCGGATTCGATATCGTTCCTCCTGTGATACTCCAACCACCCCATGAATTGGTTATTCCTAAACGAGTCATGAAGGGTATAACGAACATACCTTGTCTCCACATTGGATCGAGAACGGGGTCGGAGGGATCAAAAACTGCTAATTCATAAAGAGCCATCGAACCGGCCCAACCAGCAACTAAAGCTGTATGCATTATATGGACAGACAGCAAACGACCGGGATCATTTAATACGACGGTATGAACACGATACCAAGGCAAACCCATGGAAATACCCCTTATATTAACAAAAAATAGACACTATGTAACTTTATTGCACTGGAAAAAACTATGTTATGAATCCGCCCTTTTAAGTGGATTTTCTCGGAGAAAGAATTAATATTTTTTTTTTCTATTCTTTTTCTTTTTTTAGAAATAATGTAACAATTCCGTTTGTAGGAACAAAGAAAAGAGAACCAGATCTATTCTATACCCGATAAGTACCAATACGCAATGGGCAGTTGACCCCATTTTATATGAGCGAATGCATAGAGATTTGTTCATCATTCAAAGTACCTATTCGTAAGAATTTGACTCTATGCGTTTTGTCTTCCTTTATTTTTATTATTTATATATATATAAATATAAACTTATCGAATCCGTGCATATAATGCATAAAATATTCTATCCATGCATAAAATATTATAAAAGTTATTGTTATTATTATTAAGACAATAAATTAATTGTTACGTTTTCACATCAAAGTGAAATAGAGTACTTAATTTTTTCTGTCATTTAATGCCTATTGGTGTTCCAAAAGTCCCTTTTCGAAATCCCGGGGAAGGCGGTTCCATTTGGATTGACGTATAGTGCGACTTGTCAGATATATTGGGTCATACGGGATTCCCCCGTTCTCTCTCCCGATTGAGATATCCTCTGTTTCGCCCAAGAAAGATTGATTTAATCATCCAAAATTTGGAGCGTGAAGTGCAATGAAGTCAAATTAGATCTATGCTTTTGAGGTACTCAGATTAATATAATATTATATAGTAGAATAATTTATGGTTGGCTTATTTGGACCAAAAAAATGAAGTATCCAGGCTACGTTTAGAAGAACCCAATTGGTAATATATCTATTACTACTTGTATCATATTCTCTTTATGATTATGAAGTAGGAAGAATTTCAAACTGCTAATCATACTCAATTAAATAATAATAATAGAATAATAATCTAATTAATGGATATGTCAAATATTTGGCGGAAGGCGTGAAATGAATTAAATAACAAAAAGAAGGTGTAACAAAAAGACGCAGTATTGGGGCATTTGCTCTATATGTGCAAATAAAAATCGGGCAAATCTTGACTCGGAGTAGAGCGCAAACCTAAAAGAATTCAGGAAGCCCATTCAGGAACAAGAGAATGCCGTCGTGATTTAAATTGAATCTCGACGAAAAAATCTATCAATGAGAAGTTTGTTTGATAAGTTTAATAATTTTTTTTATAGGTAAACGCGTTAAAACTCATCTTTCTGGAAAACTAGAAGAAAAGCCCTTTCATTAGTTCATTAGAAAAATAAAAAGAGTTAAGTTAAAAAGTACTAACTATCAAAAAAGGGAAAATTGGAATCTACACATTGATTCTTTATTTTATTTTCGCGATTTTTGTTGAACCGTATGCATCAAAAGGTGCACGTATGGTTCCTAGAGGATAGCGTTTTATCTTAATCAACCGACTTTATCGAGAAAGATTACTTTTTTTAGGTCAAGAGGTTGATAGTCAGATCTCGAATCAACTTATTGGTCTTATGGTATATCTGAGTATAGAGAGCGAGACCAAAGATTTGTATTTGTTTATAAACTCTCCTGGCGGATGGGTAATACCCGGAATAGCTATTTATGATACTATGCAATTTGTGCGACCAGATGTACAAACAGTATGCATGGGATTCGCTGCTTCAATGGGATCTTTTATCCTAGTCGGAGGAAAAATTACCAAACGTTTAGCATTCCCTCATGCTTGGCGCCAATGAGTTTTTATTTGAAAGAAAAAAGAAAACTATGCCTTCGCCATATGAAATATTGAAATATAAATATTAAGTAATAATAGCATGGCAGCTCGAATTCGATATAGATATAAGAATTTTTTTTAACATTCGATTATGTATCGAAAGAGTAGTATGAGATATTAAGGGTATTTCTGATTTGACTCTATCAGGGGCCTATTTCAGCGTCACAAACTTTTTTGTTTTCGCACCGGAGAGCTCTTAACATTATTTATGTTATAAAAATAACAGAGTACGAAAAAAAATTGTATTTTTCAAATAAAATAAAAAAACTTTGGGATTGCTAAACCACTGATGAAATAAATAAAGCAACGGGACCACCATAGTATTTTGTTTTTTAACTCCTCCAAAGACAAGGAAAGGGTGGTTATTTGATCATTTACTAATTTTAGCCTGATAAACTTTATGTTTTTCTTCGATAAAAGGTAAGTAAAAGTAAATTCCATTGCGGAGCCGTATGCAATGCACAAACAATGCCTGTACGGTTGTTCAATTCTATCTTTTTTTCTTATTATTCTTTATCTCTTCTCGTCACTTTTTTATTTATTATGCGAGATAGAATAGCCATTTTTTTTTTCTTATATCATATCATCAGGGTAATGATTCATCAACCTATTGCTGGTTTTTATCAGGCCCAAATAGTAGATTTTGTCCTGGAAGCGGAAGAACTACTGAAACTACGCGAAATCGTCACAAGGATTTATGCGCAAAGAACGGGAAAACCCTTATGGGTTGTATCCGAAGACATGGAAAGAGATGTTTTTATGTCAGCAGTAGAAGCCCAAGCTCATGGAATTGTTGATCTTGTAGCAGTTGCATAAGAAATAGCAGAAATTTCACGCAAATCACGATTGGAGATTTTTTTTCTTACCGGGCTTTCAATTTAACAATTTAAATTGAATATTCTATTAATTCTTTAATATAATTCTTTAATACTTTAAAATAATAATATAGAAAAAATTCATAATCATCCGGTTAGGATCGATCTAAACCAGCCCATTATACATACGATTCAATATGCCAACTATTAAACAACTTATTAGAAACACAAGAAAGCCAATCAGAAATATTACCAAATCCCCCGCTCTTGGGGGATGTCCTCAGCGCCGAGGAACATGTACTAGAGTGTATGTGCGACTTGTTCAGATCGTGAACCTGGACAAAAGAAAACTTTTTCCAATATCTATGTATGATCAGTACGGATGAATAAGATAGGATAAAAGAATCCTCTTCATTATCTAATTCATTATCTAAAAAAAAAAAAGATCTATCATATTCGTCTATTGTGTATCAAATTTATGGTTTCATTGGTGCAAATTTAAATCACCTCAATTTTCAATTGAAAATAAAACGAGAAAGAATTTCCCATTGGTAGCAAATGATTATCCTTTAAGCAGGGGAAATCCTATTTCCTATTGAAATGAAAAAGCCAAAAATTATACCCCTACTCTTGCAAGAACGGACTAACAGGGTCAACTAATTAGCTAATCCTCATAATTAAATACCGTTACTGTATAGATGGATCTTCTTGTGAAAGATCTATTATTGGATAATTAATGGGTAGAGCCAAAAAGTGTGAACTGTACACGTTAGCAATAGCATTGATTAAATGATTAAATATTGATTAAATGATTAAATAAAGGAGAGGCTCCGGTATATAGAGAAGACCTCACCGTTTAAGAAGTAACCATAGAAACGATGGAACCCACTATTTCTATTTATTTCTATTATTTATTTATCTTTTTTTTATCTATTTCTATATTTTTATTATATTTTTGTTTGATACCTAGTATCAATACAGTTTCTTTTTTTTTTTTCGAGGCAAAATGCCTCGAAAAAAAAAAAAGAAAAATCGTGGTTGGGAAGGTTATAGTAGCAAAAGCCGTTGGAATTTTTATTTTATACATTGGAAGAAGCCGTTTTGTTATTATAGAAAAGGGGAAAAGAATAACTGAAAGAAAGGAAATCAATTAGTTATTTATCATAAAGTTTCGTTTATTCAATGACCAGAATTAGACGAGGATATATAGCTCGGAGGCGTCGAACAAAAATTCGTTTATTCGCAGCAAGCTTTCGCGGGGCTCATTCAAGACTTACTCGAACTATTATTCAACAAAAAATAAGAGCTTTGGGTTCGGCCCATCGGGATAGAGGTAGGCAAAAAATACATTTTCGCCGTTTGTGGGTCACTCGTATAAATGCAATAATTCGCGAGAATAAGGTATCCTGTAGTTATAGTAGATTAATAAATAATCTGTACAAGAGACAGTTGCTTCTTAATCGTAAAATACTTGCACAAATAGCTATATTAAATAGGAATTGCCTTTATATGATTTCCAATGACATTCTAAAATAAGGAAATTGGAAGGAATCCATGAAATATTTTACATGGAATTCCCTGAAGAATGAATTCTGGGAAGGTAGAATAGAAATTAGTATCATAAAATAGGATATGATGATAATATCATCAAGTAAAGTAGTAAAACTGAGCAAAAACATTCAATAAAGAAATTTATTCTTCCCAAACTTCCCAAATTCGTTTTTTTCTTACGACTTGGATTTTCCGATTTTTTGAACAAAGCATTAATCTAGGTTTAAAGTTTAAATTCGGATTTTCGTTTTGATTCAATTGAGGAATAAGCCTATTTTTTTCTGGTTCTAAGATCAGTAGTTATAGTGACCAACTCGCTTTTTTTCAAATTGTTTTTCATTATTAAGAAAAGGTAACGAAGATAAAATACGAGCTTGTTTTATAGCAATAGTAATTAATCGTTGTTGTTTTAAACTCAATCTATTCACCCGTCTAGATAATATTTTTCCTTGTTCACTAATAAATCGACTAATTAAACTCATGTTTCTATAATCAATTCGATCCCCCGCTTGGATCGGGGGCAACCGCCTACGAAAAGATCGCTTGGACTTAAGAAAAAGCCGTTTGGATTTATCCATGATTTCTTTATTCCTTATTTCGAAAATCCTATTTCGTTCAATTGAATCTAAATCAAAAATGATTTAGACTTAGGAAATAGGATTTTATTTTTATTTCATTTTTTATTAAATAAAAATATATATTAACAATTAAATATATATTAACAATATATATATATTGTAATATATATATATAAATAAATATGTCATTTATATCATTTATGTCATTTATATCATTTTTCATCTTTCTTATAAAGGTAAAGGTAACGGTAACGGTAACGCGCAGGCGATCAGTTCCATCTATTTCTTTATCTCTCCGTGAATTGTATGTTTGTAACAATAGGGACAGAATTTTATCAACTCCAATCGACTAGGTGTATTATGTCGATTCTTTTGAGTAATATATCTGGAAATGCCAGTTGATTTTTTATTAACACTGTTTCGAACACAACGAGTACACTCTAAAATAACTCTTATGCGGACATCTTTACCCTTGGCCATGAACCTCCTTGGGGTTTTTTATTCACCCAACTCTTCTATTTTCCGATCCGAAGTGAAGAAGAAAGGAACGAAAAAAATAGAACTTGCTAATTCGAAATCCAATTTTGAAAGATTTCATTGCAACTAATATAGTCATAATAAGTAATACAAAAATTCTAAACTATATTTAGATTCTAAGTTTAGATTAGAATCACAGTACAGTATTTCATTTAAGCATCTTGTCTAATACTGTTATACTAATCCAATTTCGACTTCCCTTTAATATTAAGAATTTAACTTCAATTTAATCATTAAATTGAAGTTAGTTTACTTTACTTGAAGCAGGCGCCCAGAGTTCCGAGTTTTGCTGCGGTTGAATCATCCACTTTTATTCTTTTTGATTTTCTAATTAAAAAAAAAAGGGGGGGGGTAGTAGTCACAGATATTAAATTGTATCTCTAATCTTCTTCACCCCCCGTACGTTGATAACTAGAATGAAAAAAAGGGAAATGTCAGCGCATCCGGGAAAAAACGATTGATCTCAATCAATAGACCTGCTAAAGACGCAAACCATAGAGTACTTATTACCGGTGCCACAGATAGATATGTTTTTAGATCTCGCATTTTAATTTTGAATCCTCCTTCTTTATTCTTTATTATATTCTTTATTGTAATTGTAATAAAAAAAATTGTAATAAAAAATGTTTATTTTATTGTAATATAGAATGATTATACATATATAATCAGACCTATATGTATATGTAGTTAAAGGACACTTGCATTTGTTTTGTAATTTGTAAGCGGAATCTCTAATTGAAACTAAAATGTACAACAAGTTGCTAGATAAGATTTTCCTTTTCTTAAAAAAAAAAAATATGTTCCCCTTTTTCCCCGAGCATTCACGAAATTTACGTAAGTTTATTATTACGTAAGTTTATCATTATATACATAAATTTACGTAAATTTTTTTTATTATGTTTTTTTTATTATGTAAATTTATTATTATATAATAAGATATAATAAGCGATAATAAACGATATTATATTAATATATTATATTAGTATATATATATAATATTATATAATATATGATATGATAATATATGAATATATTAGAATATATTATATGAATATGAGATCAAAAAGAAAAAAAATGACAATGTATATCAATGGAGAAAATGAAATAAGTATGTAGAAAACAAAATGCGTATTCTTTACAATTACATTGTAAACCAATTGAAAGGGATGTAGCGCAGCTTGGTAGCGCGTTTGTTTTGGGTACAAAATGTCACGGGTTCAAATCCTGTCATCCCTACCTATTACTTCGTCTATGAGTAATAACGAGGGATCCATTGAGATCAATTAAACTGGGCCATACCTAATCTTTCATTTTTCTCATATTCTATATGTATAGTAGAATCATATTCTATATGATAGTATAGGCATTCAAGATATATTGGAGTAGTTAAAAAAAGAATCTTTTTACTTACAGTCCGATTTTTTTGTGATTGGGATAAAAAAGCGCTCTTAGTTCAGTTCGGTAGAACGTGGGTCTCCAAAACCCAATGTCGTAGGTTCAAATCCTACAGAGCGTGATTCTGTTCTTGTTTTGTTAGGTCAAATTTTATACGGAAAAAATAAAATGGAAGAGCAATCTGAATTTGACCTCCTGCGGGATTAAAGAAAGAAAGGAGGAGGTCAAAAAGCAGGGTTTAAATGAATTAAAGGTCCAACTGATCACCACGTCTGTATTGTAGATATGCAGTTACGAATAATCCGGCCAAAGTAATAGGAATTAGACCTAAGACGATTCCAAATAGCAAAACTTCAATCATTTCAATTTATTTGAATTTTGAAAAAGGGAAAAAGAGAGGTAATATCTATCCTTAAATATTAATCCATATCGCCCATAAATCTCAATAAGCAAGAATTGGAAACTAACACGGTAAAGACCTAGAGAATAGATGGAATACTACCGAAAAATTTCCTTTTCTTTTTAGAAATTGTTCATTTTATTTATTTCATTTATTTTAAATAAGTCGTATCTTGCTCAGACCAATAAATAGAACTGAGGTTATAGTTAAAGCCGCTAGTAGAAAAACAAAATAACTAGTTATAGTAGGCATAGAGGAGCTAAATAAACTTTTTTTATACATATACTTGTAAAGCCAAAGCACTTTCCTAAGTTCAATTTTTTGAAAGATAAAAGATACGAAGATAAACAAAAATACCAATTGAAAGAAAAAGTTCAATTAATCAATTAAGAATTTTTTATTTATTTATCAATCATTATTTATCATCATAGACAGCACTAAAAAAATAGAATAGAATGAGATAGGTATAAAAAGAATTTATTATCTATGACATCCACTTATATTCTCTTGATTCCGAATCGAGAGATTCCTTAGACAACTATAGAATAAAATAGAAAACTAATATTCCAATAATTCAATATTAATTTATTAAAATTTATTAAATAAATATTAATAAAAATAAAAAGGAAAAATTAATAAAAAAAAAAACTGTGTTATATAACTTCATTCAAAAAGCTTTCTTGGAATCACTACGGAAATCACTACAAAATAAAAAAAAAAAAAAAAAATTGGAACATTA